CCATCGAGATGTCTTATTTAAGAGGAAAGAATGGACGATTTTAGATGAGATGGCCCTGAAGAAAGAACCAGATGTCTGATAAAGTTCATTAAATAGCGACCCCCACAATCCATGGGCCCGGAGCGAGAAGAGGAGTCCTCTGCCTAGCGGGTTGCTGGTTTCACGCGGCATGGTAATTAAGCTCGTGATCTAGTGGAAGGGATATGCATGTTGTCAAGGGTAGATTTGACATAATGTGCTATGTACGATTAATAATTTTATGTACTATGTACTATCAATAGGAACTAAGTACTTGCTTATATGCATGGGGCATATAATTTAATGTACTATATACATAATATGTTTTTATTACATTAATGTTATGTACGTTCCCCCGTTTGGGTAATGCATTTTGGGGGTGAGTGACGTTAGCTAGTGGTGTTTGTAATATTTGGTTAGAGTACAAAGTTTGTGTTGAGTTATTGGAATTTTTAGTAAATTTAATACTGGTGAGGCTCTTTGCATTTATGGAACTATATTAATAGCGTTCAGGGAATAGTTTAAATAGAACTTCAGCTTTGGGGGTTGACGGTGAGACTGTAGTTTCTTCCTTGAGTCTTAGGGAGGTTAGTTGCTCTCCTTTTCTGGTTTACAAGACCAGTGTATTAGATGTACTACAAAGACCTGTCTTCATTTTAGTAGTTTGTTTTCAATTGTGCCGGCTGTTGGTATTAGTACTAGGATGAGAAGGAAGTATATAATAGATGCTATTTGTCCGATGATGATATATGGGTGTTCGACTGGTTGTCCTCCGATTCATGTGAGTGTTAGTAGGTCTGCTACTAGAGTTCAGAATAGGCATTGGCTGAGTGGTCGGAAAATTATGCTTCGTTGTTTAGAGGTGTGTAGTAGGGGAATGAGGGCAAGGATTAGGATAGAGAAGGCTAGGGCTAGTACTCCTCCTAGTTTATTGGGGATTGATCGTAAAATTGCGTATGCAAATAAGAAGTATCATTCGGGTTTGATGTGGGGAGGTGTATTGAGTGGATTTGCTGGGGTGTAGTTATCTGGATCTCCGAGGAGGTCGGGTGTGAATAGTACCAGTAGTATTAGGGCTAGAATTAGTAATAAGGCTCCTAAGATGTCTTTAATGGTATAGTAGGGGTGAAATGGAATTTTGTCTATGTCTGAGGAGATTCCTGTTGGATTGTTGGAGCCTGTTTCGTGGAGGAATAATAGGTGGACTATGGCAATTGCTATAATAATAAATGGAAGGATAAAGTGGAAAGCGAAGAATCGGGTGAGGGTTGCTTTGTCTACTGAGAATCCACCTCAAATTCATTCGACTAAATTTGTGCCGATGTATGGGATTGCTGATAGGAGGTTGGTAATGACTGTTGCCCCTCAAAATGATATTTGTCCTCATGGTAGTACGTATCCTATGAATGCTGTAGCTATTACTGTAAGTAGAAGGATTACTCCAATATTTCATGTTTCTAGGAAGGTATAAGACCCGTAATATAGGCCTCGTCCTACGTGCATATATAAGCAGATAAAGAATATTGAAGCTCCGTTTGCGTGTATGTATCGGATGATTCAGCCGTAGTTCACGTCTCGGCAGATATGTGCAACGGAGGAAAATGCTGTTGTTGTATCGGATGTGTAGTGTATTGCTAGGAATAGGCCTGTGAGGATTTGTAGGATTAAGCATATTCCTAGGAGGGAGCCGAAGTTTCATCATGATGAAATGTTTGATGGAGCTGGAAGGTCAATGAATGCGTTATTTACAATTTTTATTAGTGGGTGGGATTTTCGAAGGTTAGTCATTAGTGTTCTTGTAGTTGAATGACAACGATGGTTTTTCATATCATTGGTCATGGTTAGATTCCATGTAAGAATAATGATACTATACATTGTATTTATTTTAAGTGTTATCTTTGTGATTGGTTTCGTAGGGTTTTCTTCGAAGCCTTCACCTATTTATGGGGGGTTGGGGTTAATTGTGAGTGGTGGGGTTGGTTGTGGAATTGTGTTGAATTTTGGTGGGTCTTTTCTGGGGTTAATGGTTTTTTTAATTTATTTGGGGGGTATGATGGTGGTTTTTGGTTATACAACGGCTATGGCTACGGAACAGTACCCTGAGATTTGGCTTTCTAATAAGGCTGTTTTAGGGGCATTTATTACTGGCTTGTTGATAGAGTTTTCTATGGTTTATTATGTATTAAAGGATAAGGAGGTAGAGATTGTGTTTGAGTTTAATGGTTTAGGGGATTGGGTGATTTATGATACAGGGGATTCCGGATTTTTTAGTGAGGAGGCCATAGGGATTGCAGCTTTATACAGTTATGGTACTTGATTAGTTATTGTAACTGGGTGGTCTTTATTTATTGGTGTTGTGGTTATTATAGAAATTACTCGTGGAAATTAAATAGGATTATGCTAATGAGAATTGTAATTAGGAAAGAGAGGAAATATAGTTTGATTAGGCCTTTTTGGTTTGTAACCAGGGTAGATGCTTTTATTTGAGCGAGTGAAATGGTTTTTGGTAGAATGGCTTCTAGTCAGATTAGGTCTAGAAGGGAGGATGCTGATTTTTGGCTTATTGATAGATTTATGTATGGAGCTAGGCGATGTATAATTGTAGGGAAATATCCTAGCAGGGTGGAGAATTTGAAGGTGTTTGAGGGGTGGTGAAATTTTAGGTTTTTAGTTATGTTGCTAATTTCTAGGGCTAAGGTGAAGCCTAAGATTGTAACGATTAGGGCTGTTGTTTTTAGATAGTAGGGTATAGTTATTTGGGGGACTGTTGTTGGGGGAATGTTGTTGGAGATAATGTACCCTGCGAAGAGGCTTCCGATTAGCAAGCGTTTAATGGAGTTGATTAGGAAGGGGTTGTTTTCGTTGATATTAATTAGGGTAGAAAATCGGGGTTGTCCTAGGAGTGCGAAGAAGATGATACGGGTGCTGTAAATGGCTGTGAAAGAGGTGGCGATTAATGTTATTAGAAGGGCTCAGGCGTTGGTATAAGACGTGTTGGCGGCTTCGATGATTAGGTCTTTGGAGTAAAATCCTGTGAGGAAAGGTATTCCTGTTAGTGCGAGACTGCCAACAATGAGGGCTGTTGTAGTGAATGGTATGGCTTTAAATAGGCCTCCTATTTTTCGGATGTCTTGTTCGTCGTTTAGGCTGTGAATTATGGAACCGGAGCATATAAATAGTATAGCTTTGAAAAAGGCGTGGGTGCAGATGTGGAGGAATGCTAGGTAGGGTTGGTTAATGCCAATTGTTACCATTATAAGGCCTAGTTGACTAGATGTAGAGAAGGCGATGATTTTTTTAATATCATTTTGGGTGAGAGCGCATATCGCTGTAAATAACGTGGTAATGGCTCCTAGGCATAATGTAATAGATTGAATATATTTATTATTTTCTGTGAGTGGATAAAAGCGGATTAATAGGAAGATACCTGCTACCACCATTGTGCTTGAATGAAGTAGTGCTGAGACGGGAGTTGGGCCTTCTATTGCAGAGGGGAGTCATGGGTGGAGGCCAAATTGGGCGGATTTTCCGGTTGCAGCTAGTACTAGTCCTATCAAGGGTATGTTTGAGTTGTCTGGGTCTAGTATGAAGATCTGTTGTAGATCTCAGGTATTTAGGTTTGTTAGAAATCATGCTATTGCTAGGATAAAACCAATGTCGCCGATGCGGTTATATAAAACTGCTTGTAGGGCTGCTGTATTTGCGTCTGCTCGTCCGTATCATCATCCGATGAGTAGAAATGATATGATTCCGACACCTTCTCAGCCAATGAATAGTTGGAATAGGTTATTTGCGGTTACAAGGATTATCATGGTGATGAGGAATAGGAGTAGGTATTTGAAGAATTTGTTAATATTGGGGTCTGAGTGTATGTATCATATTGAGAATTCTATAATAGATCACGTGACGAATAGTGCTACTGGGACAAATATTACTGAAAAATAGTCTATTTTAAAGCTGAGGGATAGTTTAAGGGTTTGGATAGTTAATCAGTGTCAGTTTGAGATAATTAGTTCTTGGCCTGAGTGGATAAATATTATTGTGGGAATTATGCTGGTAATGAAGGCATATGAGATAGTTGTTTTTACGTAGAGTGGGTAGTTGGAAGGTTTGTAGGTGTTAAGGCTTGTTATTATAATGGGTACTGTTAGTAGGAGTAAAGTAACTAGTGAGAATGAGGAGAATATGTTTATTACTTTTATTTGGAGTTGCACCAATTTTTCGGTTCCTAAGACCAACGGATGACTACTATCCTTTAAAAGTTCGAAAAAGCCGTACTGTTAAGTATGGGAGCATAGAATTAGCAGTTCTTGCATACTTTTTCGGTAAATAAGAAGGTAATGAGTTTCTATTGTTAGATTCACAATCTAATGTTTTTGTTAAACTATATTTACAGTATAGAGGTCCTAGAATAATTTTTGGGTTTAGGGATAAGAGTAGTAAAGGTAAGATGTGCAGCGATATGAGTGCATTTTCTCGTGTAAATGAAGGTGAGATATTATTAATGTGGTGGGTGTATTTTCCTCGTTGGGTTATAATTAGTATATACAGAGAGTATAGGGCGGTGATTACTATATTCACTCCCATTAGAATAATTGTAATGTTAGACCATGAAAAGGTTGACATTATTACAAATAGCTCTCCAATTAGGTTGATTGTTGGGGGTAAAGCTAGGTTGGTTAGACTTGCTAGTAGTCATCAGGTGGCTATTAGTGGAAGAAGCGTTTGTAGGCCTCGAGCTAGAATTATGGTTCGGCTGTGGATTCGTTCGTAGTTTGAGTTTGCTAGACAGAAAAGTATGGAGGATGTGAGGCCATGGGCAATCATGAGAGCGGTTGCTCCTATGTAACTTCAAGGTGTTTGGATAAGGATAGCTACGATGACGAGCGCTATGTGGCTTACAGAAGAGTATGCAATGAGTGATTTTAGGTCCGTTTGACGGAGGCAGATTGAGCTGGTTATGATTATGCCTCATAGGGAGAGTATAATGAATGGGTATGCTATAAAGTCGGTTATAGGGTTTAGAATTAGTGTGATTCGTAGCATACCGTACCCTCCTAGTTTTAGTAGGATTGCTGCAAGGACTATGGAGCCTGCGATGGGGGCTTCTACGTGAGCTTTGGGTAGTCAAAGGTGGAGGCCGTATAATGGTATTTTTACTATGAAGGCTATTATACATGCTAGTCATATGAAAATGTTAGATCAGGAGTTATGCACAGGTTGTACTCAGTATTGGAGTATTAGGAAATTTAGGGATCCTACTATGTTTTGGATATAAATCAGTGCAACTAATAGGGGTAAGGAGCCAGCTAATGTATAGAATAGGAAATAGAGTCCGGCGTTTAGACGTTCTGTTTGGTTTCCCCATCGGGTAATGATAATAAGTGTTGGTACTAGTGTTGCTTCAAATAGGATATAAAAGAAGATTAGTTCTATGGCGGTAAAGGTTATGATTAGAAACAGTTGTAGTAAAATTAGTATAGTAATGAATAGTTTTTTTCGGGTTAGGTTTTCTTTTGATAGGTGATGTTGGCTAGCTATTAGTATTAGGGGAAGGAGCCATATGGTTAAAATTAGTAGTGGGGTGGATAGGGAGTCAGAGAAAAATGTTAGTGAAAAGTTGAGGCTATTGTCACCAAACTGATTTATAAGGAGAAGGCTTGTAAAGCTAATTAGTAGACTGTGTGCTGTGGAGTTAACTCAGATTATATTACCTTTTGATAGTCAGGTTAGGGGTATAAGTATAATTGTTGGAATGATATATTTTAGCATTGGAGTAGGTTGAGATTTTGTACGTAATCAGTGCCGTATGTATTTGATACTATTACTAGTAGGGATAGACCTAGGGCTGCTTCACAGGCTGCGAAAACTAGTAGGATAATGGGTATTATGCTAGCTAATGTAAAATGTGAATTGAGGATTGTTAGAGCTGCTATAACGAATAGGGATAATATTATTCCTTCTAAGCATAGAAGGGAAGATATTAGGTGGGATCGATATATTAGTAGTCCTACAAGAGATACTGCGAATGCTATTATAATATTTATGTGTACTATAGACATTTGGTAATTATGAGTTAAATCACAATCTAATGAGTCGAAATCATTTATTTTATTTTAAACTAAGTACCATATTCGGTTCATTCCAGTCCTTTTTGAGTTCATTCGTAGGCTAGGCTTACAGCTAGCAGGATAATTAGGAAGAGGGCTATGGTAAGCATTGTGTTTAGGTTTGTTGTTTGTGAGGCTCATGGTAGTGGTAAGAGGAGTGCAATTTCTAGGTCAAATAAGAGGAATGTGATGGCTACTAGAAAGAATTTTATGGAGAAGGGAAGGCGGGCTGATCCTATGGGGTCAAATCCACATTCGTATGGGCTTGTCTTCTCAGAATACACATTTAATTGGGGAAGTCAGAATGCGATAATGACAAGTAGAGTAGCTAGTGTAAAATTGGTCAGGAGGGCTAGTATTAGATTTATTATTCTTTTTCGGGCTAGACCGAAACTAGCTGATTGGAAGTCAGCTGTACTGATTAATACTAAAAGAATAGGAGCCTCATCAATAGATAGAAACATAGAGGAAAAGTCAGACTACGTCTACGAAATGTCAGTATCAGGCAGCGGCTTCAAAGCCGAAGTGGTGGTTAGAAGTGAAATGGAATTTTAGTTGACGGAAAAAGCAGACAATTAAGAAGGTGGATCCAATGATGACGTGGAGGCCGTGGAAGCCTGTGGCTACGAAAAAAGTTGAGCCGTAGACTCCGTCGGAGATAGTAAAGGGTGCTTCATAGTACTCTGAGGCTTGCAGTAGTGTAAAGTAGATTCCTAATGTGATGGTGATAAATAGGGCTTGTAATATATGGTTTCGGTCTCCTTCTATTAAACTGTGATGGGCTCAGGTAATAGAAACTCCGGAGGCCAATAGGACAGAGGTGTTGAGCAGTGGGACTTCTAGGGGATTTAGTGGATGAATGCCTGTTGGGGGTCAGCAGCCGCCTAGTTCGGGAGTGGGGGCGAGGCTTGAATGGTAGAATGCTCAGAAAAATCCGGTAAAGAATAGGACTTCGGAAATAATAAAGAGGATTATTCCATAACGGAGGCCTTTTTGGACAGCTGGAGTATGGTGTCCTTGGAAAGTGCTTTCTCGAATAATATCCCGTCATCATTGGTATATTGTTAGTATGTTTGTTGTTAGGCCAATTATTAGTAGGGCTGTTGAGTTAAAATGAAACCACATGGCTAAGCCGGATGTTATTAAGAGGGCGGATAGAGCTCCTGTAAGGGGTCAAGGGCTTGGATTTACTATGTGATAAGCATGAGTTTGGTGTGTCATTATGTGTTGTCATGCAGATATAGGCTGACTAGAAGAGTGAATACATAGGCTTGGATTATAGCTACTGCAAATTCTAGGACTGTTAGTAGGATTAGAACGATGAATGTAATTAGAGCTGTTGTAGTGCTAATGCTTATTAGTGCAAGTGTAGTCCCTCCGATTAAGTGAATTAATAGATGTCCTGCAGTGATGTTGGCTGTTAACCGCACGGCGAGGGCTATAGGTTGAATAAAAAGGCTAATAGTTTCGATAATTACTAGTATTGGGATTAGTGGAGTTGGTGTTCCTTGTGGTAAGAAATGGGCAAGTGATGCTTTAGTTTTGTTGCGGAATCCTGTAATTACGGCTCCTGCTCACAGGGGAATGGCTATGCCTAGGTTTATTGATAGTTGTGTTGTTGGTGTGAATGAATGGGGTAACAGGCCTAATAGGTTTGTTGATCCAATAAATAGAATTAAAGATATTAATATTAATGTTCATGTTTGTCCTTTGGGATTGTGGATACTCATTATTTGTTTTGATACAAGTTGAAGCATTCATTGTTGGAGGGTTACAAAGCGATTGTTCACTAATCGATTTGATGTTGGGAATAGTAGGCTGGGGAATAGTACGATAAGAGTTACGAGGGGGAGACCTAAAATTATAGGGGTAATAAAAGAGGCAAATAAATTTTCGTTCATTTTGTTTCTCAAGGGGTGTTTTGTTTTAATATTTTTGTTGATGTTAGTTCTGGATTGTAGTGAAAGTTGTGTTTTGAAATTTTTAATTGAAAGATAATAAAGAGGGTCAAGAATATTGATAAGATTATTGTCAGTCATGTTGACGTGTCTAGTTGTGGCATGTCACCAAGGAGAGTATATTGCTCTCAATCTCTAACTTAAAAGGTTAGTGCTATATAGCTTCTTGGTGATTTTATAATATTGACGCAGATCATTTTTCAAAATACTTCAGTGGAACTAATTCAAGGACAATGGGCATGAAACTATGGTTTGATCCGCAGATTTCTGAGCATTGACCATAGTATAGGCCTGGACGGGTCGATATAAGGGTTGTTTGGTTCAGACGGCCTGGGATTGCATCTGTTTTCAGTCCCAGAGAAGGCACGGCTCATGAGTGTAGTACATCTTCAGAGGAGACTAGTATTCGGATTGTTATTTCTATTGGCAGTACAACTCGATTATCGACTTCTAATAGTCGTAATTCCCCTGGCTTTAATTCTGATGTTGGAATTATGTAGGAGTCGAAGCTTAAGTCCTCATAATCTGTATATTCATAGCTTCAGTATCACTGATGTCCTATTGCTTTTACCGTAAGGAATGGGTTATTGATTTCATCCATTATGTATAGAATTCGTAAAGAAGGAAGAGCAATTAGAATTAAAATAATAGCGGGCAAAATGGTTCAGATTGTCTCTACTTCTTGTGCATCTATTGTGCTTGTATGAGTCAGTTTTGTTGTTAGTATTAGTGAGATAATGTAAAGTACTAATGAGCTAATTAAGAAGACAATTATTAGCGTGTGATCATGAAAGTGAAGCAGTTCTTCTATGATTGGTGATGTAGCATCTTGGAAGCCTAGTTGTATGGGATATGCCATATGAGGTGTACAGGGTTTTCACTTGTAACTTAACTTTGACAAAGTTATATAATGTTTTACTAACACTTCGTTTATTGAGAGAGACATAGAGGTTATGATGTTGGCTTGAAACCAATAGTAGGGGGTTCGATTCCTTCCTTTCTTATTTTAGGTTGACATAGGTGGGTTCTTCAAATGTGTGATATGGTGGAGGGCATCCGTTTAATCATTCTAGATTTGTCGTGGTTAGGTCTACAGTTAAGACTTCTCGTTTAGATGCAAATGCTTCTCAGATGATGAAAACTATTAGCATGACTGCTGTTAGAGAAATGAATGAGCCCATAGATGAGACAGTATTTCATATTGTATATGCATCTGGGTAGTCGGAGTATCGTCGAGGCATGCCAGATAGTCCTAGAAAGTGTTGTGGGAAGAAGGTCATATTGACGCCTACAAACATAATTGCGAAGTGGATTTTGGCTCATGTATCGTTGAGAGTATAACCTGAGAATAGTGGGAATCAATGAACAAATCCTCCTATAATAGCAAATACAGCTCCTATTGATAAAACATAGTGGAAGTGTGCGACAACGTAGTATGTGTCGTGAAGAACAATATCGAGAGAAGAGTTAGCTAGGACAATTCCAGTTAAACCCCCTACTGTAAATAAGAAAATAAAGCCTAGGGCTCACATTATAGCAGGAGACCATTTGATATTACCTCCATGAAGTGTCGCCAGTCAGCTGAAAACTTTTACTCCGGTTGGAATAGCAATAATTATAGTAGCTGATGTGAAGTAGGCTCGTGTGTCGACGTCTATTCCGACTGTGAATATATGGTGAGCTCATACGATGAAACCTAAAAATCCGATTGACATTATAGCTCAGACTATTCCTATATATCCGAATGGTTCTTTTTTTCCTGAATAGTAGGTTACAATATGGGAGATTATTCCAAATCCAGGTAAAATTAAAATGTAGACTTCGGGGTGCCCAAAGAATCAGAATAAGTGTTGGTATAAGATGGGGTCTCCTCCTCCTGCTGGGTCGAAGAAGGTTGTATTTAGGTTCCGATCTGTTAGCAGCATTGTAATGCCGGCTGCTAGCACAGGGAGTGAGAGGAGTAATAGTACGGCGGTAATTATTACGGATCATACGAAGAGAGGGGTTTGGTACTGTGACATTGCGGGGGGCTTTATGTTGATAATTGTTGTGATGAAGTTGATGGCTCCTAAAATAGAGGAAACTCCTGCCAAGTGTAAGGAGAAGATGGTTAGATCTACTGAGGCTCCTGCATGGGCTAGGTTGCCTGCTAAGGGAGGGTACACGGTTCAGCCTGTTCCTGCTCCAGCTTCAACTATAGAGGATGCGAGGAGTAGTAGAAATGAGGGAGGGAGGAGTCAGAAGCTTATATTGTTTATTCGGGGGAATGCCATGTCGGGAGCGCCAATTATTAGAGGAACAAGTCAGTTACCGAATCCTCCAATTATAATTGGCATTACTATAAAGAAGATTATTACAAATGCGTGTGCGGTTACAACTACGTTGTAGATTTGGTCGTCTCCGAGCAGGGTTCCGGGTTGGCCTAATTCAGCGCGAATTAGAAGGCTTAGAGCTGTTCCTACTATACCGGCCCAGGCTCCAAATAGTAGATAAAGGGTACCGATATCTTTATGGTTGGTTGAGAATAGTCAGCGGTTAATGAACATGGGTAAAATGGCTGAGTAAAGCATTAGACTGTAAATCTAAAGATAGAGGTTTGACTCCTCTTTTTACCAAGCTCTGTGGTGAGTTTACACGTTGAATTGCAAATTCAGAGAAGCAGCTTCAATTCTGCCGGGGCTTCTCCCGCCTTTTTTTTCTTGCGGCGGGAGAAGTAGATTGAAGCCTGATTAATTGGGGTATTTAGCTGTTAACTAAAGTTTCGTGGGGGTGGAGCCCACCAGTCTAGTGAGGATTTAGCTTAATTAAAGTGGTTGATTTGCATTCAATTGATGTAAGGTATAGTCTTGCAATCCTTAACAGGAATTAAGTAAATTGTACTTGCTTAGGGCTTTGAAGGCTCTTGGTCTGTTTAACCTAAATTCCTATTCTAATACTGATAGTATTGGTGTGAGCGGTAGTGTTATGGTAGATAATACGGCTATTGTTGGTAGGAAGGTTATTTTTTTTGTAAGGGGAAATTGTCATTTTATTTTTATGTTGTTTGTAGAGGGGAACATTGTTAGTGCGGTAGAATATGTGAGTCGTATATAAAAATATAAGTTTAGTAGAGCTGTGATTGCTATGAAAGTGGGTAGGATGATGCTGTTGTTTTTTGTTATTTCTTGGATGATTATTCATTTTGGTATGAACCCTGATAGGGGAGGGAGTCCTCCTATGGATAGAAGAGTAGCGAGGATTAGGATGGTTATAATGGGTGTTTTATTTCATGTGTGTGATAATGATAGGGTGGTGGTGGTGGAATTGGCTATAAATATGGTGAATATAGTGGAAGTTATAATAATGTAGATGATTAAGTTTAGTAATGTTATAGTGGGGTTGTATGGTAGTACTGCTGTTATTCAGCCCATGTGAGCGATTGATGAGTAGGCTATAATTTTTCGGAGTTGTGTTTGGTTTAGTCCTCCTCAGCCTCCAACTAGGATTGATAGAATTGATAGGGTCAAAATTAGGTTTAGGTTAATTGATGGGAAGATTTGGTAAAGTACAGATATTGGTGCTAGTTTTTGTCATGTTAGTAGGATTAAGCCTGAGGATAGGGGGATGCCTTGTGTTACTTCTGGGACTCAGAAGTGAAATGGAGCTATTCCTAGTTTTATAGCTAGGGCTATTGTTATAAGTATGGAGGCTACCGGGTTAAATAATTTTATTACGGTTCATTGGCCTGAGAATATTAGGTTAATGATGACGGCTATTATTAGTAGTATTGAGGCTGTTGATTGGGTTAGAAAATATTTAGTTGATGCTTCTGTGGCTCGTGGGTTGTGGTTTTTTATTATGATAGGAATGATAGCGAGTATATTTATTTCAAATCCGATTCAGACAAGTAGTCAGTGAGAACTAATTATAACAATAATGGTTCCTAGTATAATGGTTAATAAAATAATAGTAAAGATAATTGGATTTATTAGTACGGGAAGGGTATGAACCAACATTTTCGGGGTATGGGCCCGATAGCTTAATTAGCTGACCTTACTAATAGAATTTGGTGTAATTGGGAGCACGGAGAGTTTTGGATTCTTAGGAGTAGGTTCAATTCCTATAGTTCTAGAAATAAGAGGGTTTAAACCTCTATTATTTACTCTATCAAAGTAACTCTTTTTTCAGACATATTTCTTATGTTTGTGGTGGGATGCCTGATGTAAGGATGGGCAGTGATACGTGTCATATGCATAGGGCTAGTGTTAGGGGTAGGAAATTTTTTCATAGTAAGTGTATTAGTTGGTCATAGCGGAATCGAGGGTAGGATGCTCGGATTCATAGGAATGATATTGTGAGTAGCAGGGATTTGATGATAAAGTTGATTGTGTAGAGTTCTGGTATGTGTGGGTTGTGGGATGTTCCTAGAAATAGAATTGCTGTAAATATGTTTATCATGATGATATTTGCGTACTCTGCTATGAAGAAGAGGGCAAATGGCCCTGCTGCATATTCTACGTTGAAGCCCGAGACTAGCTCTGATTCTCCTTCAGTTAGATCAAAGGGAGCTCGGTTTGTTTCTGCTAATGTTGAGATAAATCATATTATTGCTAGAGGTCATGCTGGGAGGATTAGCCATATTTGTTCTTGTGTAATAATTAGTGTGGAGAGGGTAAAGGATCCACTTATTAGGAGCACCGATAGTAGGATAATTGCTAGTGTTACTTCATATGAGATTGTTTGTGCTACTGCTCGTAGGGCTCCGATTAGTGCATATTTTGAGTTGGAAGCTCAGCCTGATCAGAGGATGGAGTACACGGCTAGGCTTGATATGGCTAGTATAAATAGGACTCCAAGGTTTATGTTAATGAGAGGATAGGGTATTGGTAGGGGAATTCACATGGTTAAGGCTAGGCCTAGGGCTAAAATGGGTGCTAGGATAAATATTGAGGTTGAAGACGTGGCAGGTCGTAATGGTTCTTTGATGAAAAGTTTGATTGCATCGGCGATGGGTTGGAGTAGGCCATATGGGCCTACGACATTTGGACCTTTTCGGAGTTGTATGTAGCCTAGGACTTTTCGTTCTACTAATGTGAGGAATGCTACGGCCAATAGGATGGGAATAATAAGTATTAAGATATTAATTATGAATATTTTGTTAAGGAGAGGATTTGAATCTCTGGGTATAAAAGTTTAAGTTTTACGCAATTACCGGGCTCTGCCACCTTAACTAAGCCCTGTTCTAGGGCAGGGTTTTGTGTTGCTAATTGAGATGTTGTCATTAGTTGTTTTAAGGCGCTTAGTTTAAAGTTGGCCTTATTTCTCTTGTCCTTTCGTACTGGGAGAAATACGTAATAGATAGAAACCGACCTGGATTGCTCCGGTCTGAACTCAGATCACGTAGGACTTTAATCGTTGAACAAACGAACCTTTGATAGCGGTTGCACCATCAGGATGTCCTGATCCAACATCGAGGTCGTAAACCCTATTGTCGATATGGACTCTTGAATAGGATTGCGCTGTTATCCCTAGGGTAACTTGTTCCGTTGATCAATTTTTTGGATCAATGAGCGATAGAGCGATTTGACTTGTGGGTCTAGTCTTTAAAATCGTTCGGAGGATTTTTTATTCTCCGAGGTCACCCCAACCGAAACTACCAACTCATGGAGATTATTGTTGTTCCTTAATGGTCAAATTTATTTTCTTTGGGTTGGTTAGTTAAAGCTCCATAGGGTCTTCTCGTCTTATTTATGCATTCCCGCCTCTTCACGGGAAGGTCAATTTCACTGATTGGAAGTAAGAGACAGTAAAACCCTCGTGTGGCCATTCATACAAGTCCTTATTTAGAGAACAAATGATTATGCTACCTTTGCACGGTCAGGATACCGCGGCCGTTAAACAGTTGTCACTGGGCAGGCAGTGCCTCCAATACTAGGGATGCTGGAGGTGATGTTTTTGGTAAACAGGCGGGGTTTGTGTTTGCCGAGTTCCTTTTACTTCTTTTAATCTTTCCTTAGATGCACTCCTGTGTTGGATTAACAGTATAGTTAATAAATTGTTTATTGTTGGGTTATTTTTATTAGCTGTTAATGGTCAGAGTATTATCAGATACTGACTTAGACTTATGCAAGGAGAAAGTTTTTCTTGTTACTCATACTAACATTATTACTTCTATTCAATAATAGATTAGTCCAGTATTAGGGCTAGGAGTTAATTACTTGTTATTGGGATCTGTTTAATTTTTGTTGTTGAGCTTTAACGCTTTCTCAATTGGTGGCTGCTTTTGGGCCTACTATGGTAGTGTTATATTTTACTCTCTAGTCAAGGTTGTATCCGTTTCTAAAAGGCTGTACCTTTTTAGATTAACTTTTAAAGTTACAGTGAGATTTATTTGAATTTTTGGTATCTTTAAAGCTGAACTAAGATTCATTACCTGGACAACCAGCTATCACCAGGCTCGTTAGGCATGTCACCTCTACTTACAAATCTTCTCACTATTTTGCCACATAGATGAGTTAGTTCTTGATAAACTGTTTGTAAGTAGCTCGTCTGGTTTCGGGTTGCTTAGCTGAAATTCATTTTGTTAAGTCTTATACTAGTTAATTCATTATGCAAAAGGTACAAGGGATAATCTTTGCTTTTTTGTACTTTTAGTTTTTTCTTTCATCGTTCCCTTGCGGTACTTTCTCTATAGCGCCATATTCTAGATTTCTATCTCCTATACTTTAAATTGGGATTAAATGTTTTGTTTTATTTTATTTTAGTTGTTTAGTTAAGAGGGTATTTTGGGCTAGATTTAGTTCAAGATATTCATAATGAATGAAGTCTTCTAGGTGTAAACTGGATGCTTTGTTTAAGCTATATCTTGATTTATCCAAGCACACTTTCCAGTATGCTTACCTTGTTACGACTTGTCTCCTCTCATGTAGCTAGTGCGTTTAAATAAGGTTAGATGCATTGAATCTATTTGAGGAGGGTGACGGGCGGTGTGTGCGTGCTTCATGGCCTAATTCAACTAAGCACTCTATTCTTAGTTTACTGCTAAATCCTCCTTTGGTTATTAATTTCATAATAACTTTCGTGCTTGGTTCTCTTAATGTAGAGAATGTAGCCCATTTCTTTCCATTTCATAGGTTACACCTTGACCTAACGTTTTTATGTATCATGATTGCGCTTACTTTTTTTCCTTTTTAGGGTTTGCTGAAGATGGCGGTATATAGACTGTATTAGCAAGAACTGGTGAGGTTTATCGGGGTTTATCGATTATAGAACAGGCTCCTCTAGAAGGATATAAAGCACCGCCAAGTCCTTTGAGTTTTAAGCTGTTGCTGGTAGTACTCTGGCAAATAATTTTGTTTATGTAATTATCTGTGTTTAGGGCTAAGCATAGTGGGGTATCTAATCCCAGTTTGGGTCTTAGCTATAGTGCATCGGCTGTTGTAGGGTCACTTTCGTCATTTATTTTTATTTTAATCATGGCTTTTTACAGCTTAATTAAAATTTAACCCTATTTAATGTGGTGCTTTAACACGTTTTACGCCGTATTCCTGTTGGCTTGGGTTAATCGTATGACCGCGGTGGCTGGCACGAGATTTACCAACCCTGATTAATATAACTTAGTCAAACTTTCGTTTATGGCTTAATTTTTGTCACTGCTGTTTCCCGTGGGGGTGTGGTTAAGCAAGGCGTCGTGAGCTACGGGGTGTGTGCTTGATGCCAGCTCCTCTTAGTTTTAACAACCTAGAGGGCATTCTCACTGGGGTGTAGATGCTTGCATGTGTAAGTTTATTAAAAGTCAACAGGAAGGCTGGGACCAAACCTATGTGTTTATGGAGTTGGGAGACTCATCTAGGCATTTTCAGTGCCTTGCTTTGGGTTAAGCTACATCAACGGGGGGGGGGGGCCTGCGTTTATATATTGACTTTATATGGAGTGCTAATTTGAGTATTGAAAGTGTGGAAAATTTAAATAGGTAACTAGGGAAAAATCTGTTAAAAGCAGTGGTAAATATTTAAGGGGGAATTTTTATGGAGGGGGGGATATATAATATAATTTATGTCCTGTAACCATTGACTATATGTGCATGCCTACCATTATGCTGGTGCTCAAAGTGCAGTTAAGTCCAGCTACAATAGATGCTCCGGGTCAGGGCCTTTGACGGCCATAGCTGAGTCCAAGCATCCCCCAAAATAAAAAAATACCAAATGTATGACAGCACAGTTATGTGTGAGCATGGGCTGATTAGCCATTAGT